TAATAATTCTAATAAAAGAGACGAAGTAGCTTTGATACGATATTCGCAACAATCTGATTTTCGTCGAGACATAATTAAAGGTTCAATGCGAGCCCAAAGATGTAAAACAGTTATTTGGGAACTTTTTCAAGCAAATGCACATTCTCCGCTTTTTTTGGACAGAATAGACAAATCACACCCTTTTTTTTTTGATATCTCCGAACTGATAAAACTCATTTTTCGAAATTGTATAGGAAAGGGAGCAGAATTCAAAATTTCAGATTATACAGAAGAAGAAATAAAAGAAAGGGAAAAAAAGGAAAAGGACAAAAAAGAAGAGAACAAAAGAAAAGAGAAAGCGCGGATAGAAGTAGCAGAAGCCTGGGATACCATTCCATTTGCTCAAGTAATAAGAGGTTCCATGTTAATAACTCAATCGATTCTTAGAAAATATATTATATTACCGTCATTGATAATAGCTAAAAATATTGGCCGTATGCTATTATTACAATTTCCTGAGTGGTCTGAGGATTTAAATGAATGGAATAAAGAAATGCATGTTAAATGCACCTATAATGGTGTTCAATTATCAGAAACAGAATTTCCGAAAAATTGGTTAATAGACGGTATTCAAATAAAGATGCTATTTCCTTTCTGTCTGAAACCCTGGCACAGATCTAAGCCACGGTCCTCTCATATAGATCGAATCAAAAAGAAAGGACAAAAAGATGATTTTTTTTTTTTAACGGTTTGGGGAATGGAAGCTGAACTTCCTTTTGGTTCTCCCCAAAAACGGCCTTCCTTTTTTGAACCCATTTTTAAGAAACTCGAAAAAAAAATTGGAAAATTGAAAAAAAAGTATTTTATATTTCTAAAAGTTTTAAAAGAAAGAACAAAATTTCTAAATATCTCAAAAAAAACAAAAAAATGGATTATCAAGGGCATTCCGTTTTTAAAAAAAATAAAAAAAGAACTCTCAAAAGTAAATCCAATTCTATTATTTAGATTGAGAGAAATATATAAATCAAGCGAAACTAAAAAAAAAAAAGAAAAAGATTCTATAACCCGCAATCATATAATTCATAAATCCTTTAGTCGAATTCAATCTACATATTGGACAAATTTTTTACTGACAGAAAAAAAAATGAAAGATCTGACTGATAGAACAAGCACAATCAGAAATCAAATAAAAAGAATTACAAAAAATAAAAAAAAAGTGACTCCAGAAATAAATGATAGTCCTAATAAAACAAGTTATAATGCTAAAAGATTCGAATCACCAAATTGGCAAATATTAAAAAGAAGAAATACTCGATTAATCCGTAAATTACATTATTTTATAAAATTTTTCACTGAAAGGATATACGCAGATATCCTTCTATCTATTATTAATATTCCCAGAATTAATATACAACTTTTTGTTGAATCAACAAAAAAAATGATTGATAAATCCATTTACAATAATAAAAAAAATAAAAAAAGAATTAATAAAACAAATCAAAATAAAATTCATTTTATTTCGACTATAAAAAAGTCACTTTATAATATTAGTAATAAGAATTCACAGAATTTTTTTGACTTATCCTCCTTGTCACAAGCATATGTATTTTACAAAATATCACAAACACAAGTTCTTAACTTGTATAAGTTAAGATCTATTCTTCAATATCACGGAACGTCTTTTTTTCTTAAGACTTCAATAAAAGATTATTTTGGAAAACAAGGAATAATTCATTATGAATTAAGACATAAGAAACTTCGGAATTCTGGAATAAATCAATGGAAAAACTGGTTAAGAGGTCATTATCAATACCATTTATCTCAGATTAGATGGTCTAGATTAATAGCAGCAAAATGGAAAAATAGAATCAATAAATGTCGTACAATTCAAAATCAAGATTTAAACAAAGAGAATTCATATGAAAAAGACCTATTAATTCATTACAAAAAACAAAACGATTACGAAGTATATTCATTACCAAATCAAAATGAGAATTTTCAAAAATACTATAGATATAATCTTTTATCTTATAGATCTATTAATTATGAAAATAAGAGGGACCCATATATTTATGGATCACCATTCCAAGTAAATAAGAATCGAGAGAGTTTTTATAATTACAACACACATAAACATAAGGGCAAATTTTTTGATATACTAGGGGATATCCCTATCAAAAATTATTTAGGAAAAAGTGATATTATGTATATGGAAAAAAATCCGGATCGAAAATATTTTGATTGGAAAATTCTCCATTTTTGTCTTAAAAAGAAAATCGATATTGAGGCCTGGATCAAGATCGATACCAACAAGAATAAAAATACTAAAACCGGGACTAATAATTATCAAATAATTGATAAAATTGATAAAAAAGATCTTTTTTATCTTACGATTCCTCAGGATCAAGAAATCAATTCACCCAATCAAAAAAAAATATTTTTTGATTGGATGGGAATGAATGAAGAAATACTAAGTCGTCCTATATCGAATCTGAAACTTTGGTTCTTCCCAGAATTTGTA